ATTTTCGATCTATTCCTAATAAAAGCCAAGACTCGCTTGGTGGAACGGCAAACACGGCAGACTCAAAATCTGTTTCTAATGGAATATCGGTTCGAATCCGATAGCGAGTATCTCATTTATAAATAGGGGCGGATATAACTTAGGGGTTAAAGTTGCAGATTGTGGCTCTGAAAACACGGGTTCGAATCCCGTTATTCGCCGAAAGAATTAAATATTTTGTCATAAAATATATATTTCATTTTGCCTGCGGCCCTCACCCGTTAGCTTGAATATTTATGCAAAAAAAATATATATTTGCGCAAAAAAATATATCTTTTTTCCTAGACCATACTCTAAAGTTTTTCGTGAAATTGCGGAGGATTGCTTGTCAAAAAAAGGCAGAGAGCTTAGAGGCTGCGATCGGGTCGACTTTCGGCCTGAAAGGCTTTAGCCCTTTGTTTTGTCGGACAGTATTTCAATATTGTGGTGTCCGACAAAACAAAGTCCCCTTGGGGCCCTGCCGATGGAGTGCTATAAACATGCAGAGCAAAAAAAATCTTTTTTTTTGTTCGCGTAGCGCCAGGCTCCCATAAAGACTAGATTAATGATACAAGGCGCTGAGAAACCCAGGCCCAATTATGCTGTAGTGAATCCATTTATATAAATTTTATCAATTCAACCGCCCGGAGCGGTTCATGGTAAGACACGGATAGTACCTTGTACAACTATGTATGGTCTCAGCCACCGAAAAATTTTTTTGCCCATTGCTATCCCAGGCTAGGACTTGAGCCCTGCCTAACTAAAAGCAACCTATGCAGGAGGTTTTAGGTGCTGTGTCGTCCGGCTCCTGCATTACACGTTCACCAGCTAATTCGGGGAAGGATACTACTTCTTTGCCTTTACAGGCACTACGTGCTCCTTTGGCTCTACGGGTTCTCGGGCCGGCTCTACGATTTCCTTCGCCGAAATTGCTGAGAAAGAAGGGAGATATTTTACAGGACCTGGTGTTTCATGTACCCAGCTTTTTGTCATGAACTAAGCGACCAAGCTCCGCCAATCAAGCCTACGGCCTCGATTGTCAAAGTGAGGCCCCGTTACTTGGTTATTCTTCGTCGACCACCCTATTAGATCCTAACCTCTCTTTCATATAACGAATAGAGCGTCAAATGGGTGTGACGTTAAACATTGCGCTCAAAAATCATCAACCATGTTTGTTAATGGATCACTTTTGTCCGTTGGCTTGTTCAACCAGAAACAAAAAACATGCGCCGGGTAAAAACATAAGACCAAGAAGTTGTTGAAATACCGATGTTGTTTCTAAAGTAGTCGCTTTTTCCATATCTATATGATTGAAAACAGTGGCTCCTCCGTCTTGTCCATATAATAAAACTAAATTTTGGCTGTAGGAGGCTGGAGGTAGCAGCAATTGTGACCATGTATTGTTTGGTGCTTTTTTAGTCAAGTACAAGATACAAGTAGGACCTGCGCTAGAAGCAAGCTGTGCGATCCAATGGCCCCTTGGCATAATATTTTTATTTTTTTTCTCTTTCGGTTTAAATAAAGTTTTACCTTTAATGGTACACAATATATTCTTGATTTGTCGCCATTGTCGGCTTGTCAAGCCACTACAATGAAATAAAAGAATATATGGATATTGTTTTTCGATCTCTTGGGCCCGCCGAAGGGCACTCGACCTTAGGGAGAGGGCTTTTTTTCGTAGAAATTTTCGTTGCATAAGGCCATTTTAATTTTTTTTTTCGAAACGACTATTACAACGCGCACAACAGGTATGGCCTTTGGGTCACCGATGAACTAAGTGGACAGGAGGTGCTTACCTTATGAATGTGATATTGGATGGGCAGAGGTACGAGCCTGAATCAAAAGTATAGGTCAGTTTTTTTCTCAAAGATAAAAACGTTCCAATCATCCTTATTCGTAATGAATAGCCTAAATATGAAAATAAGGTGTCGACAGCCGATAACAATTTGATCAACGATCTACGATGGTTGGCGACAGAGAATAAAAAACATTTGAATATCGTGTGCTTGAGTTGCGAAGGAATGAAACTGCACAGAGGGGCGAAGCGATCAAGCAGCATGGCTGCTTGATTGGCGAAGAAATAATCTACGTGGAGTCATAACGCGAAGCGCGCTCGATTCAGAAATCATATTATAAGCTGCGGGACTATGTCCGCGAAGGGGTACGAGCCTGGTTTAGCACTGACTGGGGCGACCGGTCTTGCGCGATAAAAGTACAAGTTCACGATGTACTAAGGCATTTCACTTATCCGGGTTCGGCAACGGATACCTTAGCATGTGAAAAAAGCTCCGGGATTTTGCTCATCCCGAAAGGGATGACCGAATAGCAGGAGGCGAGCCGGCTCCTGTGTTTGAAGACGAGGATCCGTACTGGCGAATCGGAGTTCCGGCACTACACCGAATGGCTAACAACCTTGGACCATTGAACCTCCGTTTTGCGGCGCGCGCGAACGTACGCTGTTCACTATACGTCTTTCGAGGATGGTGCGCGAGGCCCCTAACCTTATCATGGAAGGGATAGACCTGATGTAGTGGATTACCTATATCACTAGGAAAAAGGGGACTGAACGACATCTTCTTCTTACAGGGCGTCCACTAGATTAGACAAGCCGCACGGGAAAGAACGGCGGTGAGACCCTATAAATAAAGCCAAAGAAGCACACGTAGCGCCTATGGATGCATCTACCGTCGGAAGTGGGGGGCCCCCCACCTAACCGAAAGGGACCTAGCAATAGGAAAGCGCGTGATAACAAACAGTGGGGCCTATGTACTTACTTACTAACCGGTGGTCCCCGTTTGGTTTCACACGCAGTCTATCAGGCAATCTTCCAAGGACCGTGTAAGGGGTGCGCCTTTCCGGGTTCGAAGAAGCTCCGAAGAAAGTCAGGTTAGGGAGCTGTGTGATGGGCCACTATCCCGTACGGTTCGTGGAGCAGTAGCCCGGGGGATCGGTGAGCGAGGTAAACCTACGGCCGTCCAGGGCGGGTCATTCATCTCCGATATAGATGAATCATTCAGTTATGAAATCGCGGCGTGGGAAGAGATAACCAGACTGCCCCTACGGGTGCAGCTTATTCCTTGTATCGATCAAAACAGATATCGAAGTCATGATGGACTGAGCGTCTTTTCCCGTATTTTTCTACCTCCCAAAAATTTTGTAAAGCACCATCGAGTGTTAGCTCTAAAGAATTATAACTCAACATTATACGCGGCATCTGTGCTTAATAAGGTCGCGAGCCCACCACTGGAGAGAAAAGTGCGTAGAAAGCTTCTCAAGCGAACTAACTTTGCCTGTTTTATAGACTGAAGTACGGAGTGCGGACAAATCCCAGGGGAAAGATCATCTAAGTAGTAAGCAACTGGATGATCGCCCTCAACAAAAAATGAACACCATGAGACGGGTAAGCGTAAGCCTACGAAAGTTGTTGAAATACCGATGTAGCTCTTCAATTAGCTGCTTTTAGTATATACATATGATTTATTATAGATGATAGTTATTTTCCATACAATAAAAGAAATTAGTAACTGAAAACCTTTTTTGCTAGGCTCCGGAACAACTTTTTTTTTGTCTGACGGGTCTGTTTGGACGAAGTCCGAAATAATAATAAAATGCAGAGCGCAAAGTGATCCACCGTTCCCTAATGCGCCAATGGCGCTACGTGAAGTGATTTCATTCTTGTGTAAGGTTGATTTATGGGCTTTTTGGAGTATAGCCAAGTGGTAAGGCATCGGCCTTTGATGCCGAGAAACAAAGGTTCGAATCCTTTTACTCCAGGCTGCCCCAACCACGTTTGACGAAAGCATAAATAAAGATTTTTGCTTTGGTTGAAGGCCCATGGGGCTTAATAAAGCCAGGCTGGCGCCAAGAAAATTTTTTTATTTCGGCTTTTTGCTACCACTCCAGAAAAGAGCTTGCGTCCTTTCTTAGCGTCTCTCATCTCATACGAGGTGGTCTCCTTGGAATGCTTATAACCTAGTGCAGAACCCGCCATCTGGTTTCTGTTGGGGGAGTAATAAATCTATGTAATGCTGCTCTCTTTATATAAGATTGGACACCTCATCAATATAAAAATTCTATAGCGAAATTTAGCCACGCATGCACATAATTCTAAAAAAACGGGCATGATTCCGCACCGACGACCTATGTCCCTATGTCCTAAGGATATAATATACGATACAGCATCTTTGCGCGACCCACATAAATGGAAATATGCGCTGTATCTAGAATTTTATTCCGAGCAGCAGGCTCCTTCTACGCATGTGGTAAATATATATACCGGGGTCTTGGGTAAAACAAAATCCATAATAAAATCATTCTCGCAATACCGGGTTATTCGTCGATTTCCTTATTCAGATACATTTTTTTGGTTTTTTCAACATAGCTAAATCCAAAGTATTAAGAAACATAAATAACCAACCCCTACAATGAATTTTTAATTCCAATCCAATCTGTAAAAGGTGAGCTTACGGAAAAGACTGAGCGAGCCTCCCAACGAAGCCATAATGAACCCTATCCAAATACAGAAAATAAAAGGGAGCTTAATTACTGTCGTATACCAGCCTGTTTCCAAACTTCCAGTTCCGATCAAAGCATATAGATCCGTAAAGAGATTGGTATGTATAGCCACTTTGGTAGTGCTCGTTTCTTGATTCGAAAAATAGAATCTTTTTTCTGGGAACATAGTCAACCAATGTGAAAACCTATTATGTTCGAGAACTGTAAAGCCCTTCTTTCGTAAAGAAGTGTGCGGATATCTACCAGCCATTTCTGGCCTTCGGCCCTTCGGACCAAAGAAGTTTCCCGTTGGTAGAGAGCTAAAGCCTATCCCGTCGGTCGAGAGCTTCGCACCTTCGGTAGGCCGGGATTGCAACAGGGCAGGACGTGATCCATCATGCTCCAACATTAATGGGTTTTTCAGGGACGGTTTATAAATGATTAAATTACCACAAATGGAGTGAAAAGTGGGCCCATGTAATTGATCAATACCTCGCAAAGTGCTACGAACCTTCCCTATATGTAGTTCGGAACCCAAAGGTGTTTTCCCTGTAGATTGTATCTTTTTTGCGTTGGGCAGAATTACACCCATAATAAAGATGCAAACTCCTCCATGTGAAATCTTCATATTAACGGGAGCTTTTCGAAAGTCGTGACCAACAGTCATCGGTCTACTCGGTAAGGCGCGAACAATAAAACATCTACTCCAATTCAAGTTATTTCTTCTCAGTGACGATATAATAAGCTCGCGTCTTCTCTGCCTGTGAAAAACAAAGAAAGGAAATTTGTGCCTCGCTAACCTATCGCGCCTATGATGAGACGATAAGAAGAACGTACGGAAGAGGAAGAAACAAAGCACACCGCAGAAAGATTCTAAATATGAAAAGTCTCCCATGAATTTGATAATAGTAAAATGAAAAAACAACAACAAGGCCCGCAGGGCCCGGACACTGTCAGCCAGGGTCCCGGACTTTGTTTTGTCGGACACCACAAAACCAAAATACTGTCCGACAAGGGCCGGGGACTGTCTGACAAGAAGGGTAGGAAAAAACTGACGAAAAAAGGAAAGAATTGACAAGGCTTTTTCATCCAGAAAAAAGTAAATATATTGGATTTTTTTAGGTGAGCTTCTCTCAATTATGTTGGGTAACATAACGGGTCTTGCTCTTATCGAAACTATCCTTTTTGCTTCGTCCAGAAAGCGCATGAACCCCCTGGAATGTATGAGAACTGAAACAAGTAATAAAGATGTAGAAATAGGTATTGTAGTACCATTAAAATAAGGAGCACCTGTGGAAACATCTCTACTTACCAACCATTGAAATAGTATGGGTGCTGCTGTGCCACGAAGCACAACCAAAAAAATAAGAAAAAAGGAAAAATTCTGTGGTTGGACCATCTGCTCTATTCGTTTTGATTATTTCGCTCCTCCGGATCAGAGAATACTACGGTCTATTCCCTCGTGTTCGCTCCTCGTTTTGAAGAATGCGTACAGAAAAAAATATTTTTTAGGTCCGAAGGTCTCGACCAGCGAGAGAGGAGTGTATTTAATTGAAATGAAGTTGGCTCCTTCTGGGCCGATCCAGCGCTTTGCGCTGGATCGGGCTAAAGTCACTTGCAAGAGGTAGCTTTTTCTATTTAGGCTTTCTACTTGCTCCGTATACAATGACTCCACCGTGACCTTCTGTGCCCTCCATGAGCTTTGCTAAACGATCGGATCGATACGAGTGCGTAAATAGAGTGCTTCGCGAATGCCACAAGATCTGGTTCACAGGTTTTGAGACCGTAGGATCTTGGTTTGATGATGGAACAGATAATGCACCAACTAGCTGGGTACCTGATTGCTGCTTCATTCTGAAAAAAGAAATAAAAGATATGCTGGTAATTATAGAGAAAAAACACCATAGAAAGATTCCTCGTGTAGAATCTGTAGCAAAACTATGAACGGAAGCTAGCAATCCAGAACGCACGAAAAAAGTTCCTGAAATACAACATAAAAAAGTAACCATATTGAGAAACAAGGTCCAATCATTCAATTTAGGTAAAATGACTGAATGAATACAAGCCGTAGCTAATACCCAAGGCATGAAAGAAGCATTTTCTACGGGATCCCAGAACCACCAGCCGCCCCAGCCTAATTCATGATAAGCCCACCAACTTCCTAGCAATATGCCTACCGTTAAAAAGCACCAACATGTCAAGATCCAAATTTGAATTTGTTTCCACACTACCGTATTCGCGCTGCGGGTCCAACCAAAATGAAAATACATAGTATTTGTTTTACGAACAACACTCTTAGCCCGCTCCCTATGGGCCAATGACCCAAAGGGCACGCAGGGAGCGGTTCTCGCGTGTGGAAATCTACCAGCCATTTCCGGCCTTCGGGCCTTCCTGGGCTTTACCGGAAAAGGACCAAAAAACAAAAATATATTATTCAAACGCGGCCCGTTTATTATTCCGGATAAACATAAGCAAAAGCCAATAGCACTTGCGACGTATCCCGCATAAATGCAAGGAGGATGTATAGCTAATATAGGATCTTGTAAAACAGGATTTAATTCCGCAAGTGATTTAGTACGAACAAATGAAATTCGAACGAAAGGATTGGAACTTGCTAATAGAAAAATAGAAAAAAATAAAGCAATGCCTTTATAAATTTGCTGTTCATCCATGAGCGAAATTGCCCGCTGGTCGAGACCTTCGGACGAAAACAAAAAATAAATATTTTTTTTTTCTGCGCCCTTTGCTTGTTCCGATACATTGCTGGGTCGGGCCGGGTAACAAAAAAGGAATCCGTAAAAACTTGGGATCCAACACCATAATAACAGACTACCCTCATGATTAGACCAGGTTCCTGATATTTTATAAAACAAAGGCGCATTAGCATTTGAGTTGGTGAATACGTTGTAATTGGAAAAGTCGGAAGAAATATAGCAGAACAAAATACCAGAGAAAGACATAGTGAACAAAAAAAAATAGAGTGAAACAGCCACGGGGCGCAGCTTGTTAGTTAACGCAACGGAAATACTCAGTACTAAAAAATAATGGCCCAATTCCGGTGACATAACATTATAAACTTTGCTTATAATTGGCAACGAAAAAATCTTTTTTTGCCGTACAGCTGGGTTCGTTACGGCATTTGGCATGCCGATTATGAGTTCCCCCAACCTCAATAACGGGAGATTACACACGTCGCAAGCTAGCCTCTTGAAACTCTCACAGAATGGCTTCGACGAACCCAGGGAATAGGGAGCCCAGCATAGAGCCGTACGCCCCCTTGCCTTTTCTACGAATCAGCAAGAAGAATTGGCGAGCAGCTCTATCAGTTGCTTTTTCACGGATCATGGAAACTTTGTGTTCTTCATGATTGACGCCATACATCATGGGCAGTATTTACCCATCAATACGAGACCTTAGGTTGATAAAAATAAATATAGATTTTTTTTCGTTCTATAACGCCACCTCAAGCCAGCATTGACGGGGTCCATATAACGAATAAGAAGAATTCTTTGGCGATGTTTTTCAATGAAAGAAATTGACCCTTGAGCTGCTACGGCCAGCTGGTCCTTAACCCTCGAACCAATAGGGGATAGCCCTTCAAATGTTTCAACCGGCCTACCGCACTACGTGCCTTACGCCCGTTTTCTTTCCCATAGGCTTTTGGCTCCTGATGAGGCCCGCAGGGCGGGGCACTGTCAGACGGGACCAGGTACTGTCCGACGTAGAGAGAGAGGAAGAAACTGACGAAAGAAAAATTGACAAGGCTCCAGGAAAGTCATTGGCTTTTTCGCTGGAAATAAAAAGATATAATTATTTGACGTGTTTCCGAAATAAACAAAATCCCAGTTAAAAAGAAAAAGCTAGCAAAGATTAAAAAGATTGGAATGAGCATAGAAATATGTATTGAAGTACCAAATTGGCTAATGCTTGAAGGTTGATGCAATGTATTCCACCAGTTGACAGAAAACTTAATTATTGGTATATTGATTGGCCCTATACATATAGAAATAGAAGCAACATCCGCAGGAAACTCTTGAAAACGCAGTGCACCCAGGTAAATAAAAAACGAGATTAATACAGAGGTTAAACGAGCATCCCATACCCGAAAGGTCCCCCACATAGGTTTTCCCCAAAAACCCCCGGTGACTAGGGTAAACAACGTAAACGAAGCACCTATTTTGGCACCGGTTTTGGAAAATAACTGAAAAAGGGGATGTTTTGTTAATAAGAATAACACACTGCTAATAGCCATTGCAATATAAATAAGTGAACTCATCCAAGCTGCAGGAACATGCACATAAATAATGCGATAATTTTCACCCTGTTGAAAATCGGATGGTGCTACCCAAATACTTAAATAAATAGCTATCGCTGTTAGAAACCGGCAAAATCCAATGAGAATTTGCGCGTAGCGGAAAGAGCAGCACATAAAAAGAAAAGGACGTAATAACGGGACATACATAGTAATTTTCTAGCTTTTGTCAAACAAAAACGCGCAGCGGGAAAGCTGCTAAAGTTTTTCAAACCTGCGCTGCGCGCCGTTCCAGCCGTTTAAGCCGCCCCGGTTCTACAAGCCAAAGTTCGTAAAGCCCTTTGCGCCCTTACTGAAACGCTTCTTTCACAGAAATAAAAAAAAATAGAAGTATTTTACTTTTTATAAACTGAAACTTGCGCGGACTTTTTCGATTCAAAAAAGATGATTTTTTCATGGAATAGAAAATGCTGTTTTTTTCTCACTTTATTCAAGGGTTGACCAAAGCGAGACACTCGACCAAAGGGATTTATCTACTTCTTAGGTCGACCGCGTCGACGGACATCGGTTTTTGCAATACCTTCTTCATATGAGATTTTATTATATGATTATTGAATGAAATCAATGGTTTCAAGCAATATGATTGTAAAGGCACCTCTGGTGCATTTTAATTAATTCCCCGAAACACGTTCATATAACGGAAAATACAACGGGGCGGAAAATACAATTACTGTTCCTTACCTGTACTTGCATACACTATACAAGGATTTCTTTTTTGATATTCACACGTCTAAGATAAAAGGTGGTGTTGATTTGAACCTTTTTCTATTCGAAAGACGGTTCGTACTCGAACGTAGTATAACCCGACCCGGTGACCCACATATTCACAGGCTTTTCGGAAACACAACCTTTTTCCGTTGTCACCATAAACCTATCCGCCATAGGGGAAACAATTTCCGCTAGTGAACGAGCCGCCGGAGCCGACGCCTTTGGGAAAAAATAAAAAGTCGCTCTCAAGCTATGGTCCAAAGACTGTAATTGCGGTGAGCTTCATCAACACCGCGGCGAATTGGCTCACTTGAGGTGCATGACCACGCCAAAGGAGATAGTTGCGAAGACTAAACACGATTACTGGACTATTGGACAAATCCACCAAGTCCTCCATTGCCGCGGGGCGGAAATACAGACTAAGCGGATTTTACGGTCTCCCGGACCGTAAAGTACTTCGATACACTGTTGTAACAATTCGACGGTGGGGTACGTAAGATTTCGATAGCTTCTTTTCTCGAATTTTTTAACCACCGCAGCACAACACCTTAAAATTTAAAGGCTATCTTTCACCCCCCTGCCCTTTTAGCCTTTTGGCTCCCGGCGGTTAATCAAAAGGTTAAGCATTGGCATATATGCCGAGGTTCACGGCAGCGTGCGCACTTCCACTTTTTATGTTTAGGGTCGACCAAAGCGAGACACTCGACCAGAGGGAAAATTGGTGGAAATAATTTGAAATCATTTTGCTAGTAAAGTTCGAAAAGTGATTGAGACCAGAATGGGATAAAAAAATAGAAACAAAAGTAAATATCCCATTAATGAAATAACATGGAACCATTCTGTTTCGATAGAAGTACAAAAAACGATTAAGGGCAATAAAGTGGGTAAGGTTGTTAGATTTTGCAAGCTGTTCCAACCATTGGATGTGATTCCAAGAGCCAAACAGGAATGAATACCACACATAAGAGTAAATATCTGGCTTCCTATAATAATGGTGAACCAATTCATTTGGGATTGATCAAATTGGTACAGAAGTTGTAACACGGGAAAACTACGGAAAACACCACTTATTTGAAGAACCCAGTGACCATACAATTTAGAAAGTGGGATTTTTTGCAAGCAATAACCGCTTAAATAATACAATTCGAGTGTACCGTCTTCAAAATCATTCTGAAAAAAACGTTCAGGAAGAAAGGCAAACAACAAACAAATCCAAATTAAACCTAAATGGAAATGACATAAGAAATCTTTAGAAAAGCCTATCATTAAGGGCATGGCTACGATATACAACAAAAATGGAGAAAAAGTCGTTATTAGTGTAGATAAATTGGGTAAAATATGTTGATAAAACAGTTTCAGAAAGATTTTCAAGGCACGTAGCGCGAACACCATCGGGAGAAGTTCTTTTTTTTTAGTTTTTAGATCCAAATATATATATTTTTTTTCGTTGATTTACGCCGCGAATAGAATAAAGAAATACGGGGGAAGCCCAGAAACTGCGTTGAGGCCAAAGGGAGTTTTTCGAGAGTATCGTTCCCTTCTCTAACCCGCTCCATCGCCAAGGGAAACAGCCAGTAAAGATGCGTAATCAAGTGTAGTCGCCGCGGAGACAGTAAGCAGTGAAAAGCTACGAAAAAAAATATATATTTTTTTTACATTGTAATATTTTGGGCTTTAGCTCTCGACCAAAGCGAGAGGCACGTAGTGCTCGACCCGAACCTTCGGCGGCCCGTAGGGCTGCAACGCCTCCTATAGCGTCTTTGCCAATTTACGGCCGGGCTTCCCCGTGGCTGACGCTGGCCGGGGCACAGCAGAAACAAGTTTTTATCGATTCGATAATCGAGCGGGACAAAGTCACAGCGTTTGATTCTTTCAAAGCCTTTTTACTTTAACCTTTGGCCTCTGCGATCTTTTCGAAAGAATGACTGTTTTCGCAATCAAATTACAGAATAAATATACAAACTTTATAGAATCATCATTCACTGGAACGGGATAAGTTATTAATTTATGTAATCTGTTTGGAATATTAGAATCCACCAAAGCTACAATAGGTTTTTGTAATTGATTAGCTTCAAGTATAGCCATGGAATTTTGATTTGCATTTATTATTACTAAACAATCTGGAATATTGTGTGTCACGATTCCTTCAAAACATTTTTGCATCTTTCTAAACCGTGGAAAATAATCGAAAGGCGAAGATGTAGAAGCGTCTTTCAAATTGGGATGTGCAGAGAAATCTTGAAAGTGTTTTTGTACTCTTCTCATATGTTTCCAATTGGTCAAAAACCCCCCAATCCATTTATGATTGATATAGCTCTGATTGGTTCTTTTTGCCATTCGTTGAATTATTCTATTATATTCCGGATTGGTATTTACCAATAATAAATGGCCTTTTGCACCAATGACAGATCCAATCAAATTACAAGCCCTTCGTAAACAAATAAGTGTTTTTTCTAAATCAATAATAGCCATTTCATTTCTAAATCCATATAAATATCCCTTAAAATCAGAAGTTGGTATCCGATGGCCCAGATATGCGTTTGTACTCAGTAATTTTTGAATAACCAACAAATTAGAATTGCACATAGTTCCTTTTTTATTTTCGTTTAGATAGCTCAGGTGGTTAGAGCAAAGGACTGAAAATCCTTGTGTCAGTGGTTCGAATCCACTTCTAAACACAAGAAGGTTCGGGTGGGACGGCTGCCCGACCCTCCATCCGATGGGCCGCCCGCTCGTCGGGCGAATGGCCCGGGGCTCCACACACCATCCATCGGAGCCCCGTCTAAGTAATCAATCTCGAACGCCGTTCAACCCTACCCCTGTAATGAACGTTCGGCGAACCTCGGATACTTCATTCCCTCGCTCCCGGTATATGAGGTTGTTTACAAAACGCTTCCCATAAATAGGCTTTAATGAGCCATTCCTCAGACATTAACGATCATATGCTGGGTACGAAGGCGTCTGCTGGGGCGGCGACCGCGCGGACTTCTACATATGTGCCGGGAATGTAGTTCTTCTACCCACATGGATAAAGGCCCCGCCTGTCCCTGAGCTATTTCAGGAGCCATTGATTGAAGGGCATGTAAGTTCGAAAAACCGAAGTATGCGATCAGCCCCATATTTGGTCAGTCATAAAATTGGAGATTTCCAACCCCTTACCAGTAGTTCAATGAAAATACCGGGGAAGACCCGTCTCTCTGAGGCCTTGATCGAGTTGACCAACCTGGGCAGAAAAGAGAGATTTGGTCAGGAGCTGCTTTATAGTTCGATAATTACGCTGTCTGAACCTTAGGGAGGGGCAGGAAGGCCGGAAATTCGTGGGAGTTCATTCAATTCCATTCCTACGTCACATCGAATTCCCGAAGGGCCATAAGATTAAGGTATCCGGCTGTTAAAGAGGAAGTATGGGAGCCGGATTCGCTCCCGTGTATTTATTCGTAGGCTTGGGCTTACTGGCCCTAAGGGCGGCCCGGAGCATAACTAATAAAGGATGAGGCGGGCGAGTACGAAATGGAATAATTGATCGGGTCCAGAGTTTTTTTAAAATTGTACTTGGTACTTTGTGTTTGCTTTTTGGGAAGAAGTGACAAATTCGAACGATCACTTTTGGCTCAATCGTACATTTTAGCGATCAAATGGTACATTTTTGCAATAATAAATGGCAAAGGCCCCGGGTGAACGATTTATCGCAAAAATGTACCATTTCTCGTGTACCTTAGTGTCGCAAGAGGTTAACCATTTTACTGATCCTTCTCCCCCGCCACCTCTGGGAACCGCGCGAATATACCAGCAGAAACTAACATAATTTTTGAACCTTTTCTCATCACAAAAATAATGAAGGAAAGGAAAAAGGTTCAGGTTCTTATCATAATTACTGGAAATTCTGCATCTACAATTGGGCTTAGTAATGATCATCAGAATGATAAAGAAAAGGATAACGCCCATATCATTATTATTCCCACTGATGTATTTATCATTGGAAATAATAATGATCATAGAAATTGGAGAAGAATGATCACGATGATCATAATTTAATTATGATCATCGTGATTATCAACACGAGGATTAAGATTCATATATATATACAGATATATCCTTTCAATATCCTTGATCATCAAGTTAATTATGACGATCGGAGATCATCATAATTAACCCCATCCTCGTGTTGATTTCTCTATCATTCAGATAATTACCTTATTTGTTGGATTATTGATTCTACTGGATAGTAATAATAATAATGTCTACCCATCGACTCGATCCTTACTTCATTCGGATCATTCATATATGTATATGATTTGATCATATACATATTTTCTATATGATGTAATTCCCCATTTCCATCCAAATCACCGGATTGAGATGATAGATTTACAAAGAGAGGCTTGTATCTCATTGTTCTCAGTCCCCCCGGCTGCCGTCCAACGCGCCATCCGTAAGAAAGACCCACTCTTCTGTATTTATTTCCCGTTCCTTATCCGTTATGTTCGGATAAATAATAATAATAAATCTTCCTGTTCCTATTCCTTATTTACCTTTCTGGTACACTGCTTATAGCTCTAACCGTTGAGGATAGGTTATAGGCCAACCCTCCCCCCCCCCCGCCGTCTAAACCGTCACGGCAGGGCTTATTCCTTCATATACTTCATTACCCATATTTTTCTATTTCTCACTAAAAAAATATATAGATTTTTTTGCCGCTGGCTGCTCGTTGTTCGCACCGTCTACGTTGCATACGGTGGGTAAGCTTAAAGGTTGGTCGAGATCTTTGTACTTAGTAGATTATGGGTTATTTACAGGAACAATAGAATCGTAAAGTAGGCTAAGGACGGATTCGAACCATCTTTATAGGATTTGCAATCCAATACATTACCCTTATGTTACTTAGCCATTTCTTAGACTTTTTGAACCGGAATAAAAAATAATATGAAAAACAACAAGATTGGCGTCAGCCAAAAACGCTTTGTCACAACCATTAATATGACTCAATCTTACCAACGGACCTTTTTTTATGACAGCATTTTTTAATATCACCTCGATAAGAATACAGCAACATATTCAACTACCGATTGGTATTTTATAGCCATCTATCCCCTTTTACTTAGTTCAACCTTGTGAAAGGAGCTAAATTTTGTCATATGTGATGGCCGTTGCTACCTACTTCGTTTTATTGAAGCTGTTGTCGATTCGGAATCCCGGCCGGGGATTCCATAGTTTTTATTGTATCGAACATTACCAAATGCAATATATGTTCAATAAAATTATTTTGATATTACGTAAAAAATAAAAAGAAACTGCGTAGCACCTAAAGTCCCGTGCCATTGAGGTCCCGTAAAGCCAAAGACCTTCGGACCCATGGGCACGTAGTCGGGGAGCGGGGGGGTCCGGCGGCGTAGGATACCTTAGGGAGGAGAGGGCTTGTAGATTGATTAAAGGCATGTAGTGCTCGACCCGAACCCTTTACTTCGCCGCACCTTATTCCACGCGGAAACATCGATTTTCACAACATCACGGAACAAGTACGCCCTTTGGCCCTTGCGAATACTAGGGATTTCCGAAGTATAGCCAGTCAAATAGCCCGACTCATGGTACGTATAACTCCTTCTATGGTTCCATATAAGTATAGCAAGACCGATCGTTCTATTGGGCTTACTCGGTTATCCTTTCGGTCACGTCATTTATTCCCGTGATTTGGAAGAGTTGACCGACGGCGAGGTTGGATTTATAGCTCTTGAATTGATTAGGTCTTCAGTCACGGCATGTATTTTCAAATTCAAAAAGCATGCGGGCACTCTGGGCCTTCAGGTCTAGAGAAAAAGTTCAAATTCACTTTGCTTTGGGAGCTTCCGACTTTTTTATTAAGTTCGTATGACAACGGAGTGCATCAGCCTTTATATTTATGTTTATATTTACGAATTCAAGGATATGCTAGCCAGTAAGGTCCGTTTATTACGAGCCTTGCTTGGTGCTAAGCTACGAATGAAGCGCATAGAGCCTACCAAATACTACTATCTGGTAGAAAAGAATTACTTATCTCCACCCATGCTCTTCCTAATCTACAGAAATCTTGAGTATTTCGTGCCTCAGGCATGGTCCGGGCCCTAAGGTTATCGCTTATATATGGTATTATACATATTATGTCTCTTCTGTTAACCCGCTGCCCCCCCCTTCGGGCCATAAGGGTTCGGGTTGATTTTAGTATATCGGGTTGTTCTTAGTTTGGCTGCATTTTGATTGATCAGCCATGAATGGTCATTGTTTTGACAAAAACAAAAGTAAACGGTTATGCTAGAAGGTGCAAAATTAATTGGAGCAGGAGCAGCGACCATTGCTTTAGCGGGAGCTGCTGTAGGTATTGGAAACGTTTTTAGTGTGCGCCTCGCCAGAGCGCGTTTGGATCAGCGAGGGTTAACAGATTATCGCACGGCCTTAGCCCTAACCTGTAGCGGGAACAGACCGCAGGGAACTATAGCATGGGTTTCGGCCGAGTTTCGTCGCACGGTGTTCACGAGTGCTTCAGAGTCAAGCGTTACTCCCTCCAACGAAGGAGGCCCGGAAGGCACTAAGGGCCAACTAAACCCTTTGTGCAAACAACCCCACGGGGGAAACTGCAGGAAGCAGGAAAAGTCGCTCACTAACCTAAACGACGAGCAAACAACCAAACGTGAAAGCGAGGGATCACCCCAATGGACCCGGTTAGCACCTAGGTGCCAAACCCCGGGGGACCGAGGTATATCCAAAAATGGAATGGGTGACAGATCAGTCATAAGTACTCCGAGGGATACACTGGGCAAACCAAGTCGCGTATACGACGATGCCCGTAATGTGAAAGACTCTGAGGGAAGGACTGTAGATGGTAATGTGCCACCACAGAAAGAAAAAACTTTTTTTTGTCAAACAGCCCGCAGGCACGTAGTGCGAAGACAAAAGGAGAGGGTCGACCAACAGGAGAGGGCAGGAAATGGAAGACTGAGGAAAGCTGAAATATTTTTTTTTGGGGCGGAACCGGCGGAAGCAACTACTAAAACCAAGGCCAATAGAGGTGAGTCTAGAACAGTGACGCCTCCCACGCTCGGTCGGGTCTTCTATGAAGACATTTACAATATAGACAACCTTAGGGCTGGCTACAAAAGGCTAAAAGGAAATGTAGCCCCGGGAATCGACGGTAGAACTAAAGCGCACATGACCGACAAGGCCCTTGAAAAACTATCCAAAGAGTTGAGAAGGCAGGCATATGCCCCAAAACCGGCCAAACGGATAATGATTCCTAAACCAGATGGCGGTAGTAGGCCCCTTTCTATTGCTTCGACGGTTGACAAAGTTGTGCAATCCACTTTAAAAGGATTGGTGGAACCGCACTTTGAGTCGCTTTTCAGAGACTCAAGCCACGGGTTCCGCCCTGGGAGAAGCTGTCATGAAGCCCTGCGATACCTCCGTTACTCGTGGACGGCACCAACTTGGCTTGTACAAATTGATCTTAAGAAAGACTTTGACAAGATTCATCATGACCTGCTTATTAAGGAGATGGAATCAGTACTGCGATCTAAAGCACTACAGGATCTTATGCGAAAGCTACTTAACGCAGGATACATAGATATATATAACCTTACGGATCGAACGCGATACAACACAGAGGGCGTTCCGCAGGGCTCTATAATATCCCCGCTTTGTGCCAATATCTTCCTACATAAGTTGGATTGCTACGTCGAAGACATACTCATACCCAAATACAATGTAGGGCGCCCCGCGTCGGCAGAATATAGGAGGAAAAGGCTTGATATCCATTCAAAAGACAAAGCCTTCTTCAAGTACTATACAGAATTGGGGCAGGCCATCAGAAACATCAAACACCTAGAGTGGATAAACCGCGAGCAACAAAAAAAATATATTTTAGTAAAAAAAAAATATTTTTTTGAAAATTTCTTCTTTTTCCGAAACCCTAAAGTTTCGTGCCCTTTGGGCCGAAAGACGCTTCCAGAAATGGCTGAGAAAGAAGGATTAAAAAGACTTAAGTACCTACGGTACGCGGATAACATAATTTTAGGTGTTATAGGCACCAAACGAGATGCCCTAGATATTATAAAAGCCGTGCAAAACTTCCTGCAGGAAGAACTGGAGTTGGACATAAACGAACAGAAAAGTGAAATCTTACACGCAAAGTCCGGGATGGCCAAATACTTAGGCGCATTAGTAATATATTACGGCACCCGAAGTGTGGAAATCTCAAGCACTGACAAGGTATCCGATGTCAACCAAATAAGACTCCGATCTCGTCCACAACTAATAGCTCCCATAAAGGACTTAATAACTAAAGCCTTGGAACTTGGATACGCGATAAAAAACGCCAACGGCTTAGCTCGAGCAACCTCCAATCCACGATTGGCTTCCTCAGGGGACAAACACATTGTTACCCACTTCTCATCGGTGATACGCGGCATTGTTAACTACTATTCATTCGTGAACAAGCGCTCTTCCCTGTGGAAAGTTGTGTCCATCTATAAAAAGTCCTGCGCGCTAACCTTGGCCAGAAAACACGGCTTACGGTCAGCCAAGGCTGCTTTACTCAAGTTTGGTCCGAACCTGCGGATCACAGAAAAAGGCAAGGAGGTTGCGTCACTATACTACCCCACCTCTCTAAAAACTACAGGAAAGTTCCACGCTACTAGGTTCAGTCAGGTTACTATACTCGAGGAACCATATTATGGAGTCAGGTGACTATATTCGAGGAACCCCGTGATGGAGGGAGCGGGCATCTACTCACAACGAAAGGCTCTATCCCGCGCCGCCTCCGGCAAGAAAAAATATGTTTAGGCCTCCGGTCGAGTGTCGTCTCGCTCTGGTCGACCTTCTCTCTCTGGTCTTCGCGCCTCTCCCCCTCTTTTCCCTCTAGCACTCGTGCATGGAAATCTACGAGCCATTTCCAGTCTGCGAACCCTTCCTTATCAGCCATTTCGGCTAGTTAAAAATTTTTTTCGCAGCTTTAACTGTATCACTTGGGGCCTTTTCAAAATATCCCGGTCTCGGCGCTCTAGGGCAACCATAGCCAAATCGAGAAAGCGGATCACGCTATGCCTACAATGACTCAGTTACGAGGTGCAGGGGGGCCGCCGGTCTAAGGGGGGCGGCTAGTAGCGCTTATATGGCCAAGCCACAGAAGCTGGAGAAATTGCCATGGACGAGCCACATGCAGGGAAACTTGCACGTGTGGTTCTGACCGGGGGGCGGCGACCCTATCGGTATTCTTTGATTCATTCTGTTGCGCGAAATCCATCATTGGCTAAGCAATCATTTGGTTATGCTATTTTAGGTTTTGCTCTAACTGAAGCTATTGCTTCGTTTGCCTTAATGATGGCATCTTCAATATCATTCGTCCTTCAATGTGCTGCAAATATTTATTCTTCTTTTCTTTCTGATTCCCTAAAACGAGCACCTCAGGGCTCGAACGTTTCGTACGTTCGAGCCCTTCCCTCGCCGCACGCGCGTGAAAGAGCTAAAGAAAAAGAAACAAGGGTATTTGACCTCATCCGCTTAGACAGTAGAGCCCCGAAGGAATAAAAAAGAGATTGTTCTTGGGCTTCAGCTCGCGGCGGCACCTAAAGTTTGGCTCCCTACCCGTTCGGGGAGAGGTCAGGGAGCGGGAAACTTGGCTAAGCAATCATTTGGTTATGCTATTTTAGGTTTTGCTCTAACTGAAGCTATTGCTTCGTTTGCCTTAATGATGGCATCTTCAATATCATTCGTCCTTCAATGTGCTGCAAATATTTATTCTTCTTTTCTTTCTGATTCCCTAAAACGAGCACCTCAGGGCTCGAACGTTTCGTACGTTCGAGCCCTTCCCTCGCCGCACGCGCGTGAAAGAGCTAAAGAAAAAGAAACAAGGGTATTTGACCTCATCCGCTTAGACAGTAGAGCCCCGAAGGAATAAAAAAGAGATTGTTCTTGGGCTTCAGCTCGCGGCGGCACCTAAAGTTTGGCTCCCTACCCGTTCGGGGAGAGGTCAGGGAGCGGGAAACGTAAAAGGAAATAAATCTTTTTTCCATATATTTTTCTGCTTACTTTTACAGGGTCCAAAGGATACTTATTTGGCTTGTAGCTTTTTTCGTAAAGCCTAATAAGGAAATCTACAAGCCATTTCCGCCGGCCGAAGGCCGGAAATGGCTTGTAGATTCTTCGGACTCCTTTGCCTTGACGAAAGGAGGCACGTAGTGCGAAGACCTGAAGGATAGGTGCATAGCACTCGACCAGACGACCGGCGGGGCCTCTTTTTCGTTTGGTTCTCTACTCTACATAGCTTCCGAAGGCCGCGGGTGGGCTTAATTTGCTATGTTAGTGAGCATAGCGAATCCAGGGCTTATAGTTTAATTGGTTCGAACGCACCGCTCATAACGGTGATATTGTAGGTTCGAGTCCTACTAAGCCCATATTCCATAAGACCAAAGTAATGAGCGTTGGGCTGAAAGACGTTACAAGGATGCGTATAACGTTTCGCGCTGGATTTACATAGTAGTAGATCCATTACGAACCACCCGCGGCGGCTTGACAGCTGGGTGTGTTGAAGGTGATTCCGAACTTTGCTACAATATTGTTTTTGGGAGAAGCGAATGAAGACCGTAGGGAGGGGGAAACGAGAAAAGCGCATAGCGCTGCGACCGAGAGGCAGGAGGCCTGCGGCGTATAGTCATTGTCCCACTAAAAAAAAATATATATCTATTTTTTTTCATTCTCTTAAAAACTGAAAAAAAGGGCCCGACTGTCAGACGGAAGGAAGGGAAAAAACTGACAAGAAGGAAAAACTGATAAAAAAATAAAGAAACTGACAGGACACGAGTCGAAATGGCTGAGGAAGAACTGCATTACGGAGAACCAGCCGCCGGCGAAGTGCGCGGAAATCTACAAGCCATTTATGGTCTTCGGCCCCCTCGTTCGGATCCAGTTCTAAGCGCAAATTGACCACTTTGATTGGTAAAGCGGTCAAGAGATAGCTGTGACCAAATATCTGATGGTGGCTCTCTCCACTTCGTTCTCTCGCTTATCCTAGTTTTTCTGTTTCACAGTTCCAAAATGCGAAAAGAAAAAAATATATCTATTGTTTTATTTCTCGCTACGCGGTGGATGAATCGCTATACGCTCTGTTCATGGCTCGCATTTTAGGTCAGAGTTGTTTTTCACGAATTTGTTGTCCAATTAAGGAATTGAAATTGTCATAATCAAGAATCTCCGGGTGTATAGCTCAGTTGGTAGAGCAATAGGCTTTTAACTTAAAGGTCGCAGGTTCGAGTCCTGCTATACCCAAACTTTGGATCTAGTAATTCCGGCAGTTCGTATACGCGTCCAAATATCACTTAGCGGGGGGATCATATATTACGAGCCATTGCGCTAGGCCTAACAGGCTCAGGTGTTGAAAAATCGATATATATATAAAATGGAAAAATTTGTTGACCCGGCTCAGAGAAGGAAAAATGTATTCTCTTCTACCCATCCCTGTTTAGCCATACGAGCATAACTGGGTTGAGCAAAGCACGCAATTACTTTGTAATGGCATTATAAAAATTTTTATACGATCGTAACTTCGTGACTCAACTTGCATTAGCTGAACGTTAGGGCGCAGCTAAACCTTCGTGGATGGCTGCTGGGGGGGCCGCCTACGGAAACAGCGTTACCTGAAAAGAATCATTATAGGCTCCGGCCGCGGGTTTGTCAGACAAAAAAAGTTATCGGCCCTGCGGGCAGATACTTTAAAGTTTCAGGTCCGGAGAGGTACTCTACGAAATATTTCTTCGTTTGACATTTTCCGCCCATAGGTCCGACGCTTCTAGAAATGGCTGAGAAAGAAGGCGCGTAGCGGAAAAAATCTATATTTTTCTGCCCCTCTCCCATATCGGGTCGAGCACTATGTGGCTAAAATATTTTTTTTTAACTACGCTTTTATATTCTATATTATCTTCTCATCCGAGGCCTAGTGATTGCATAACTTCAGGGGTTGGCGGATATGATGGAATTGGTAGACATGCCAGGTTTAGGTTCTGGTGACCACAATGTTCGTGGGGGTTCGAGTCCCTCTATCCGTACGAGTTGAAATTGGTTCAATCGGTTTTTGTACCGCGGGAAAAGTTTTGGGTAAATCAGTTTTTTTGTCCGACGGGCCCCGCCTGTCTGACAGTTTCCCCAGGGGAAACTGTCAGACAGTCGCGGGCCCTTGTCAGACAGTATTTTGGTTCCGGGGTGTCCGACAAGACAAAGTCCGGGGCTTTGGCGGTCAGACAAAAAAGTCCGGGGCCTCTCCCTTTTGTCTCCGCATCGCGTGCCTGCGCGCAGATACTTTGAAGTTTCTGCGCCCTTTTTTCGTAAAGCACTTTGGACCCTTTGGGCCCGAAGGGCCGCCGAAGCCCAGAAATGGCTTGACGATTTCCGCCCACGAACACCAGAGGGCGGCTCGACCCTCTCCTTATAGGTCGAGTGCCCGAGGGGCCATAGGTTTCGGGAAAACGCATTGAAGAGAATGCAGTTGATTCGTTAACATACCCACGGATGGAGAGGGATTCGAACCCCCGGTATTCTCGATACTTCGGTTTTCAAGACCGACTCTTTCAACCGCTCAGACATCCATCCCTTTCGTAATCAGCTCTTGAGCTTGAAGCAAACAATAAGAAACCTAATATTCAATTACTATGTGAATTAAAGTTCAGAGAATACACGAAAATTTTTGTTTTGTTTGGCTAGGCTCGTGGGGCTCGACCCGAACTCGAAGGGCCCAAAGCACGGAGTACGCGGCGACCCGCCGAAGGCCCGAAGGCTATTCCGTACTCCACGGGGCTTCGCGGAAGTAACTCACTAAACGTGACCGTTCAGAATCTGCAAGAGCTGCTGTCAGCGGCGGATAAAATCTATAGATTTTGTGTGCCCCCAGGAATAAACAGCGTAGACGCGCCAGCAGCCCGGAGCTTTATTGGCTCTATTAGGGGTGTAGCCGATCGAAGGGCGAGAATAAGGTAGTCAGTGAAAATAGCTCTACCTTCTCCCAGTAGCTATACTTGTCCCTCGGCCTCTTGCATAACAGCTTTATGCTCTGTGCTTTGCTTACTCTGCGGGCTTGCTCCTTTTCATTCAAGCTTCGCCCTACAGGCCATAGAAGCATGCCGCAGGAAATAAAAATAGTTTTTTCGCCCATACAGATATGCTACTCGTTTAGCTAGCTTCCAGTCTCTATTCACTGTGTTCAACGAGCGATAACCCTAAAATAACCTCATTTCGCGAATCAAGCAAGTGTTGATCATGAATCATCGGCGATTTCATGATGGTAAAATTATATTTTTTTTTTCTCAATGCGGATATAGATTAAAGGTAAATTATCTGCCTTCCAAGCAGAGGATATGGGTTCGATTCCCGTTATCCGCAATGGCTAAAAAAAACGAATTAAACTTCATATGTTTGCATCAAGATTTAAAGTTTGTCGCCAAATTTTGGAAAATGTTTGGCAGACCAAAAAACTTACTCTAAAACAGGAATTACTTATTTCGGAGCTTCGAAAGAACAAAAAAAATAAAAAACAATCTGACTTTTCCGTACAATTACGAACTATGAAAAAGTTGTCCCTTTTTTATGGAAATTTACCAATAAGAAAGATGCAAAGGGCTAAAACACGCACTTATATGGATAAAAAAAACAGTTTGCTATTCAATATGGAAAAAAGATTGGACGTTATTCTGGTTCGTCTTAATTTTTGTTCAACTATGTTTCAAGCGAGGCAACTAATAAGTCATCAAAATATTTGTGTCAATTATAAAAAGGTCAATATTCCTGGTTTTCAAGTATCCAACGGTGATCTTATATCTATTCAAGAAAATTCTTTAGCTTTTTTCGAATCAAACATAAGACGAAATTTACAAACTAACCGAATAGGGAGAATGAAACCTAATCATTTAGAAGTGAATTATAAAACACTAAAAGCTGTGGTATTATACGAACCTCAACAAATACGATTTCCTTATAAAATAGATCTAGACCTTCTTGCTTGATTAAAAGGAACGAAAATTTAATATTTTTTTTGCCTTGGCAATTTCGTCCTGTCAGTTTTTTTATCTTTCCTCCCCCCCTTACAGTACCCCGGCTGGGCCCTCGTCGGCTCCTACCGTAGCCTTGTACAGCTCATAAAATCCCGCCAGGGTTACTGAGGTGAGGCTAGATGCTGTGGGCGAAAACCAGATGAATTATCAGCTTGACGATCCGAGATGGGTGGTGGAATAATGCGTTATGACGAAAGAGTCGAAAATATATGATAGTAAAAAAATAATTTTTTGTTTTATCCGAAGGATACTTCTTTGGTTTTACGAAGGAAGGGTCCTTTGTAATAGACCCGAAATGGCTTTTCCGCCAGCCGATACGGCCGGCTCGTAGATTCACGGAGCCCCAAAAATTCCAACGCGTTTATTTATTATAAATAATGAAAAGTAACTACTAAATTCATTTATTAGTAGTGACACGGGTTTTCTATTATATACGTATCTTCTATTATTAAGCTGTGCTTTCTCCATATATGCTTTTGTATATTACTATTATTATTCCATGAAATAATTGATTTACTACATTCGAGTTATGAAGGCACCGAGCCCCTATAGCCTATGTTTATTATTGGGGCTTTTGCTCCCCGCGAGGAGGTTGGTTATGCGCTCGCGGCTGCTGTATGCTTGCAGCTTACAGCCAACGGCTCACTGGAACTGCGAACAGGATACGGCATAGCTCACATGAAGAAATCATCTGTGTACACTTGCAAATAAAATTCAGGATTCATATGCAGGCTGCTGGGGCCCACTGGTTTTGAGAAATATATCTATGAATCAAACCTTTCGGATTATACTCCTCCGGTTTATCAACCTAAATTCATGTATTCAAATTTGAAGTCTTCTTCAAAAACCTTAATTTATAAAGATTTAGTTAAGGAGATTGTAACCAACGCATATTGTTATAGTATTAATACGGTTAAATATTTTAGTAGTGAATTTCAGGCCTGTGATAAGCCAACAGATTACAGTGAAGTAACTTGGAAGGATAACGAAGCCGATTGGTGCAACGCCCATGAAAAATCTATTAGAAGTTTTCGGGGGTCTCGATTCAGAATATGTTCGGAATGATTCCAATAGTAAACTTTCCAAGTATGGTAAGTATTTCGTAGGTGTGTCTTTTTGACAGGGAGAATAATGTGTCCAGAGATTGAATGCTAAAGAGAGAAAGAGGGTCAAAGATAGGAACCGGAGTTTTTATTCTATGTCCGGTAATAAGGTATTGTCTTACCAACTATTGATAGTGAGCATTGATCCGGGAGTGAATTCAAATCATATCATTTCGACTGAAGGTGATCGGATTAATTATACTTTTCTAACAGGTTGTATTTTAAGTATTTCAAAAGGTCTGACGGGAGCTGGGCCAGACTGCCCAATATACCGCATTTATCTAATATCTCATTCCACTCTAGCCGAAATGCAAACATTTCGAGACTTTAATAAGATAAAGAAAGGAGTAAATTCGTGTCCGGGTTCATTCGTTACAATGAGAGGTCGTACGTAGGTTAATATTGGGTTTGAAGGGGGGGGAATGATGCATCTCGAAATTCGTTTACTAGACACCGCGTTGTTAGTGGGTTATGAAGACTTCAGGTAATTTTGTAGGACTTGAAGAGAGTAATATTGGTGAGAATATAAAGACTATGGATATTGTTCCTAATGAAAACCCTACGAAATTTTGTAACTATGCTATGATAGATTCCGTTACTCCGTTGTCCTATTGGCTCAGTATCCATAATTTTACCCTCGGGGAGAAATAAATTTTATTAACAGTTGGAGAAATATCTGCTATAGATGCTTCGAATCCTTTCCGAAACGTGAAGGATTGAGTATAAGAAAGTTGTTTCGTAGTAGTAATTTCGAAAGATATAATAGTTTCGCTCGTAATAGTTTTATGGGTGGTCGGGCTGAGTCCTTGTGGTCGGTTTTTTGATTGAGAAGCAGTTTCATGATTTAGCCCTGACTGAGGCTTATTCTATAGGGATGGAGATGTTATCGTGGTTAGATTTGATTGGAGCATACGTAACAAAGGATTTGAATTATTTAAAACCTGCTGATGTTTTTGGGTTCGGGGAAGTTGAGTTTAACTTCCCGGACTCCGTTCAATATCCTTGTCTTCCAGTGAAAACGCGTACTGGTCTTATATTTCCTTTAAGCGGTTCAACTCAATGTACGGGTTTTGAGATATCTCTTGCTTCGCGAATGGAAGCTGATTCAGAACTAATCGAAGGCCCGGCCGCCGTAATTAAAACCTTTAGCAAAATTCGTGAATGAAATCACTCTAAAACGTAATACCTATAGTCGAGGAGCACTAGGCAACGCTTTCTATAAACTTGTTCGAATTTAACTTTATGGACGTGTAAACCCGTTTATTCCGATACCAGGTCGGGGGTCACGTGGTAGGGAAGGGAGGTGAACTTACAACCCCTGCATCGCTAGTTTAGTAACGGGGTTTATTAGAGGAGTTTTAGGTTGAATTTTGAACGGGATTTCGATTCATAGGGGTTTAGTCGTGTCGGCTATGGTCGACGGATTTATTCCGACGTTATCTCTGGATGATGAGGTTTTAACCGTTGTCGAGGCCTTTAATAAATCTTCATAAAAAGTCCGTTTTGGATTTTGGGGGTCGACGAGACACTCTCCCCTTGGGAGAGGGCTTTAGCTCTCTCCCCCCAGGGAGAGGTTAAATCTAGTTACTTAGAAGAGAAAAGCAGTAGTACTTCTAAGTTATATTCCTGGAAACCCCGAGGACAATTGCACTTGTCTAGAGGTATAATCTCAGCCATGGCGGGTCTGCAGGAACCTGCCGAGACCGTTTATATAAGTAAATTAGTTGATTGGTTTTAAAGTAAGGTAATGTGTTCAAGTTGTAAAACTTTAAATGTAACAAAAATTTTGACAAGTTTAATTTCTGTCTAAGTATCCTTTCGGGAATCTCGAGTTGTATAAGTACATTTCAACTCAGTACGAATTTAAGCGTCGAATTGATAAGATTAAATCGACGGGAAATAGTTTAAATGGTGTGGATTATTCGCTGCCCTGGGATAACGTCTTCAATATGAAAACTTCTATCAATAGATCTGTTAAAACATAGCCGTTCGAGATTCATAATTTCAAATCGCTTGCAGATTTTGATAAATATGTTTCTAGCTTTAATAGTAGTTCAAAAATCGAGCGGTCACAGCGGTTGAAGAGAAATGGGGGGGAGGGTTCGAGTGAAATGGATACAAACATTAGAAATAGAAGTCGTCAAACAATCGAATACAAGTTTATATTTTTAACTATTAAAGAGTTTTGAGATAGTAAACGTTCTTAGAGCGCTTGATCCTGATTTCAAAGGTTTGGCTTTAGTTTTTGATGAAAAGGTTATGTCAACTTTACTTGACACCCAATTGTTATGTGTTTAAGGATACCCACGGAAGATTGGGTACAAGTTCATAGGGATACGTTAGACAATGTGATGGGGAGACGAAGTTTGATGAATAATCATGTATAAGGATGAGTTATCATATATAAGGGATGAAATATGAAAAAGAGGTTGGGTTTGCGTACAAAAAATTTTTCCATTGGATACACTGAAAGTTACTTATAGAAAGGGTGAAAAAGCATCTACTTTTTCATTTACGGTAAAACAGATTGCCATAAAATTGTTCAATTCGTGAGTCAGGCATTCGAAATATCATTAGACCCGAATTTGGTACAAAGACGTTAGTCTCGTAGAGATAAAGACTTGTGTAGTAATTCCACGGAGAGTACCGTATGAAAACTTTGTATGGTCATATCCAGAGAGCTTTCTCCTTATATTGCACTTGGTATAATTATTGGGATAGTTCTTATGCAGAATTATGCCGTAATGTTAAGGTTTGGCTAGGCTTCACTGGTTCTGTAAGGTAAGTCAGCTATGCGTGAAGAACTTCCGTTTTTTAAGGGAGGTATATTATGCCTCTCATTTGTAGTCGTTACCGACCCCTGGCCCGTCGGGGTCCATGAGTGCTAGCTTTTCTTGTACTGGTCATTAAATCGGTAGGTTAAACGTTTTCTTTGGTTAAAACACGTGCTAACCAGAGGCCCGTAGGGAATGTTGGATTTCCTACTTCGCAAACTCATAATCTGGTAACCACAGGGTCCTGTGGTTGTCTCCCTTTTATATATACATCTTTATTTTATTCCCGTTATCATAAAAACGAAAAAACAATCAAATTTTTTCGTTTTGGGGCTGAAACCCGAGGATGAAGCATCATATAAAATGTATGGAAATATTTGTGCAATTTTTTGGGTATTATTTCTTAGTATGATGCCTAATTGGTTAGTGATACGCAGGATGATTTATATTGTAAGTTTGTATAGGTTCAAATCCTATTTATGCGTAAATTAAATAATCATACTCAAAAAAAAGAGTTTGATCCTGGCTCAGAATGAACGCTAGCGATATGCTTAACACATGCAAGTCGAACGTTGCTTTCGTTGTTACGTGTTGAAGGTCGCATTCGGAGGAGAAACCCTTTTTTCTTCTGTGAGCTGCTCAACCCTTAGTCAGTTGAGCCTGCGGCCTCCGATCAACCGTGAGAACCGTTGAAAACAAAGTGGCGAACGGGCGAGTAATATGTGGGAATCTGCCAAACAGTTTGGGCCAAATCCCGAATAAACGAAAGCTAAAAGGCGCTGTTTGATGAGCCCACAAAGCATCAGGTAGTTGGTTAGGTAAAGGCTGACCAAGCCAACGACGCTTAGCGGGTCTGTTAGGGCGATCCGCCGCACTGGGACTGAGACACGGCCCAGACTCCCACGGGAGGCTGCAGTGGGGAATCTTGGACAATGGGCGAAAGCCTGATCCAGCAATATGGCGTGAGTGAAGAAGGGCAATGCAGCTTGTAAAGCTCTTTCGTCGAGTATGCGATTATGACAAGACTCGAAGAAGAAGCCCCGGCTAACTCCGTGCCAGCAGCCGCGGTAAGACGGGGGGGGCTAGTGTTATTCGGAATGACTAGGCGTAAAGGGCACGTAGGCGGTGAATCCAGTTGGAAGTGAAAGTCGCCAGCTCAACTGGCGGAATGCTTTCAAAACCAATTTACTAGAGTAAGGCATAGAGGAAAGCGGAATTTCGTGTGTAGCGATAAAATGCAAAAATATACGAAGGAACGCCAAAAGCGAAGGCAGCTTTCTGGTTCTTTAACCGACGCTAAAGTGCGAAAGCATGGGGAGCAAACAGGATTAGATACCCTGGTAGTCCATGCTGTAAACGATGAGTGTTCGTTCTTGGTCTACTGATATCGCACTCTTTCGGTCCAACTTAAGCTCGGCTTAATGCTTAAATTACTGCAAAGGTAGTGTGACTCGATTGTTTCCTTCAAGTTCCAATAATCGTGAAAAATATGTGATGATCAGGGGCTGAGCTAACGCGTTAAACACTCCGCCTGGGGAGTACGGTCGCAAGGCTGAAACTCAAAGGAATTGACGGGGGCCTGCACAAGCGGTGGAGCATGTGGTTTAATTCGATTCAACGCGCAAAACCTTACCAGCCCTTGACATATGAATAAGTGTGCTTGTCCTTAACGGGATGGTACGGAAATTCATACAGGTGTTGCATGGCTGTCGTCAGCTCGTGTCTTGAGACGTTGGGTTAAGTCCTATAACGAGCGCAACCCTCGTTTTGTGTTGCTAAGACATGCTCTGGTTCAATCCTTGACCACTGGAGACTGACGAAGACTACGCCGTGAAAATGGAGGATACCAATGAGCTGAGTTTTTGCAAACGCCGTGTGGCTCATTCCGAAAAGAATATGACCATACAAAGTTTTAATACGGTACTCTCCGACGAACGAAGCTCTCGGAGCATTGTACACTTCACACTGAGGAACTCAGTCTTAGTCAAAATGATTGACACTCCAAGCCATGTGCTGCACTCACAAAAAACTGCCAGTGATATACTGGAGGAAGGTGGGGATGACGTCAAGTCCGCATGGCCCTTATGGGCTGGGCTACACACGTGCTACAATGGCAATTACAATTGGAAGCAATGCTGTAAGGCGGAGCGAATCCAGAAAGATTGCCTAAGTTCGGATTGTTCTCTGCAACTCGAGAACATGAAGTTGGAATCGCTAGTAATCGCGGATCAGCATGCCGCGGTGAATAAGTACTCGGGCCCTGTACAAACTGCCCGTCAAACCATGGGAATTGGTTTCGCCCGAAGCAGCCGACCAAAGATCACCCATTACTCGGGGTGTTCCACGCCGTTGTTGAGTGCGGTCTACCAGAGGCATTGGTGATATCATGTAGGAGACCAAGGTTGGGCCATTGACTGAGGTTAAGTCGTAACAAGGTAGCCGCAGGGGAACCTGTGGCTGGATTGACTCCTTTTTTCTAATTCCATAAGAAGTGGCAAGCGGCGAAGAAATGATAGAAAAAATCGGCTTTACGAGCTTTCAATTTCCAATCTCGAATACAATGACGCAGCTACAAAAGGAATGATAAAATAAAATGAAAATTTCATCACGATACTTTTTTCCGTTTCTATGGTTCTCGCTCTTGTTTCGAGTGCTCCCGGTATACACGTGCCAGAAGTTCATTCTGTTGTCTTTTCAATCCCAGTTTCTCTCAATACCCCCTTTGCTATGATTTTTACGGTGGTTCATGCAGGAGCTATCGCCGCTTCATTCTCGTTTGTCGCTATGATGTTATATAGAGGAATGGAAGAAATTCACGAGAATGCGCCCTATAGGTGGTGGGCTTATTTATTTTCTCGGAATCTTTCTAATCCCTTCCTTCGTAAAGCCAAAGAAGTCTCCGTCGGACCCGCCTGCCTTTAAATTTCGAAGTCTTGCAAAAGGGCTTCGCCGGCTAAGCAGCTCAGTCGGGTGCTGCGTCGGACGAGGGCCCGGCAGGCTCCGAAAACGAAGAGCGAGACGGCAATCCCTTCATTTACCAGCGCCCTTAGTAAAGCTGACACGCACCTCGGTGAGTCGGGGCAGAGCGCGGCGGGTAGGCTCGGGACGGGGCACCGGTTTACCCAACGTAGAGAAAGAAGAACTCGCGATGGGCAATACCTCCCCAAGTGTAGCCTTCGGGTACCCGTTGGCAAGTCGGGCGAGTCGTCCTCGGTTATGGAGGGCAAGTCGTCCAATATAGAGCGGGCTTTGGGACCCTCGGGCTAACAGAGAAATCAGGAGGCGTCGACGGACGATGAGAACCTGCTGTCAAACTCTCAAGATGGAGCTGCCGCAAAATCACAAAGGGCCCGTTCGACTTTATAGCGGAAATGATAGACATTGGTGTTACGCCAGTAATCTCTTTTACCACAGGTGCCTCATTCATATATAAATTAGTTCCGCCCACCCCAGGGTCCGAAGCTTTATTAGCTATTCCAACTTTATGCCTTTTCATTTTTTACTCGCGGAGGCAAATCCAATCACGCTTTGAATTTAGATAAAATAAAATTGGAGAACGAACATAAATTGGAACAAAAGCGGCAAGTCCGGTCCTGATTCTGACAATTGTGATAGGGGGGCCCGCCGCACCTTCGGAACCTGTTGATGATTCGTGGAGAGCTTGGCTCGAGTCGTTTCAGGACCTTTGGACAGCTTTATCCCACCGCCATGGACTACTCGGTAATTGCAATGTTATTAAACTGCAGCATCATCCTTTTATTGAGCTTTTTCAGTATTTATCTACCTTTCATCCGCTTGTTAGTGCGCCAGTTTCTAGAGACAATTCTACCGGTTGCTTTTCAATACGACGTGGCTCGTTTAAATTCTATACCATACAAAGGCTTCCGTGCCCGGCGGCGTAATATGGGCTGGTTTTATAGCTTCGATTCATTGGGGCTATGGCGAATTATCGAAGTTTTTCGGGCTGTGTACGGGGCTGTATAGGCTTCTTATTTAATAGCTATAGAAAGCATGCAGATGCTTACGCTGGACGGAATTTCGGCGGCTCATATGTTTCTGTAGTAGGGATTTCTCGTTCCTTTGTAGTGGTTTTTACTATTTCAATTAGTGAAAACAAGTGTGCTCCAAGTCTTTGGGCTGTTGAACAGAATTCAGCGCCACTTGTGGTCCCCCTCCATCATTTAATACTTCTGAAGAACTTCCAGCTATCCAGGTTCGAAGAAGACGCCATTTGTGCAACTTAAGCACTGAACCGCCCCATACGGACCTAGTCCTTTGGAGGGCCCCAAAGCCTTCTTTCGTGAAGCCGTTTCTCGTCTGACAGTGCTTACGCACCCTCGGACCCTTCCTCAAGATGGAGGAGTGCCCGGCCAGAGCCCGCTGGCTCCACTTGCCGGAGGCCGGGACAGGCAATCAAGCTTATAAAGACCTGTATTGCAGCCTTCGCCGCTTCCTTTTCGGGCTATGCGACCATAGCCTAGATAAGAAAAAGCACAGGGCGTAAAGCGAATTCTAACCCAACAACTAGGAAGCGGTAGATTATTACAACAGCGGGATCATAATCAGCATGTCGGAATAGTTTAGTAGGGTAGAACAGCGGGATCATAATTCGCACACGGGGGTTCAAATCCCTCTTCCGATAGGCAAAAAAAATAAAAATAATTTATTATTATTTCCAAAATAATATAATAATAAAATCAATTAGATTATTTATTTGAAAAGATCAAAGGAAAAATTTTTAGAGCCGGGCACTATGGTAAGATGCGAAAACACCCGATCCCATTTCGACCTCGATATGTGAAATCGTCTTAGACCATATGTACTGATTCATCAATTTCGGGAGACATGGTCCACGCCCGGGCAACGCATTTTATCAGAGGGAAATATATATACGACCAAAATAGAATTACTAGAAAAAAAAAATGCTATTAGACAAACGCAGATAGCTTACGAAAAAAATACGACCATATCCTGGAAACTCTAGTCCAGCCGGGGATGAGATAACCATGCCAGTGGTTTAAAGCTCACTTTGTTGGTCCTTCTCCGCCGAAATGAAAAAAGAAGGGTACGGAGACTTCTTTGGTTTTACAGGGCTTTACGAACTCGTTGTATGAATTCGCACGAGGGACGCAGTGATGAACAATCCCCGATGGACGACCAAGCCCCAAAGTATTGCGTAGCCTTACTTTAGCCAAAGGACCCGAAGAATCATATAGGAATAATGATGAATCATCATAGATAAATAAAAGGCGATGAACAAAAATATATCTCTTTTTTCGTTGGCTGTTCGCGGGATAGAGTAATTGGTAACTCGTCAGGCTCATAATCTGAATGTTGTGGGTTCGAATCCGACTCCCGCCAAAAACGGGTGAGAAAAAATGCGAGAAGGGAGCAACCCACAAAACACGAGGTCCGGTTCTAGATATAACTTTTATGATTCCCGGGGGCATTTTCAAAAATTCTATAGAAGTCGCTCATATTCTAATTCTTTCCATTTCTCTTGCAGGGATAAAATAAATGTTATGTAGAACTAACGTCCTACATCTTCGGCCTCAACTAGATCACTTTACGTATTTGACACAATTCGTTCGGTTATGCGTGCTTTATATCACTTTCTATTTCGTCCTATATTCAATATTGGTTTTTATCAATATTGAGCAAAGATGTTGTATGGCTTTCCCCCCGTTTCTATATATTGGTGGGGGGGCGAAGTCTATAGCTTCGCGATAGCGCGGAGCCGGTTCGATGAAAGCTCAATCTAGTCAAATGGTGGGTTTGCAGAGTTTTCATGGAGTGGTCAAGCAGGTTCAATTCCTGGAGTATCCAAGTGATATGCCTAGTTGGCTGTGAAGTAGGTTCAATTCCTACCGTATCAAAAAGAATGCATTGGATGGATGCCTAGGCATTGATAAGGATGGACGCTTTCAAAGGCGAAACGCCATGGGGAGATATCGTCTGTGATCCATGGGTCTCCGATCGGGAAACCGTATCCAGGCGGAAGCGGCGCATTAGTGTGCTGCGCTACGCCTTGGACTTTCACAACTTAGCGAACTGAAACATCTAAGTAGCTAAAGGAAAGGAAATCAACCGAGACTCCGTTAGTAGCGGCGAGCGAAAGCGGATTAGGCTTCTCCCATCATTCAATTTGTTGAGAATTGAATGATGGAAAAACCATTAAAGGAATTGTGAAAAAGATTGGAAAATCTTGCCAAAGAAGGCGATAGCCCTGTAGCACATTTTTCCATTGGTTTTATTAACTAAGTAAAACGCGGATACCGTGTTTGAATTTTGATCGCTTCTACGCGACCAAGGGGGACCACCCTCTAAGCCTAAGTATTACTCAATGACCGATAGCGTACAAGTACCGTGAGGGAAAGGTGAAAAGAACCCTAAGAAAGGGAGTGAAATAGAAAACCTGAAATCCGATGCAAACAATCAGTCGAAGGAAGCTGGCTAAGTATAGAAAACTTCCCACTCCAACGGCGTACCTTTTGCATAATGGGTCAGCGAGTAAATGGAAACAGCGAGCTTGAGCCATTAGGTGTAGGCGCAATGAAGTTGAATATTCTAGTTGTTTCTATTTGACCCGAAAAAAATTGAGCTATCCATGAG